ATTACTTCTCAATACAATTTCCTTCAAATTCATTAGAATTTCGTGGGCCGATTCTTGAATACCTGTTAGAGTAGAATATTCGTGGGAGACATTCTCGGATTTTACACGTGTGATACATGTTCCTTCTATTTCTCCAAGCAAAGCTCTTCGCATCGCAATGCCTATTGTGTCGGCTTGTCCTTTCATAAGTGGAGCCAGAATAAATCGACCATAATAAAGACGTTTACTGTCTGTTCTTGATTCAACACACTTCCACTGTAGTGTCCGAGTAGATACTGTTACTTTCTCTCGAACCATAGTAATAATATTTTTTTTGATTGAATTATTTATTTCTCTTGTTTCTCTTGAAATTGATTCACTGTTTATTTCTACACACGTCTTTTTTTCGGAGGTCTACAGCCATTATGTGGCATAGGGGTTACATCCCGTACAAAAGTTAATAGGATACCACTTCTACGAATAGCTCGTAATGCGGCGTCTCTTCCGAGACCGGGACCTTTTATCATGACTTCTGCTCGTTGCATACCCTGATCTACTACTGTACGAATAGCATTTGCTGCTGCAGTTTGAGCGGCAAAGGGTGTCCCTCTTCTCGTACCATTGAATCCACAAGTACCGGCCGAGGACCAGGAAACCACCCGACCTCGTACATCTGTAACTGTGACAATGGTATTATTAAAACTTGCTTGAACATGAATAACTCCCTTTGGTATTTTACGTGCACTTTTACGTGCACCAATACGTACATTTCTACGTAAACCAGTTCTCGGTATAGCTTTTGCCATATTGTATCATCTCATAAATATGAGTCAGAAATATATGGATATATCCATTTCATGTCAAAACAGATTCTTTATTTGTACGCTGAGCCCTTTAGTGAGTCTGATTATCCCTTTATCCTTGTCTTTGTTTATGTCTCGGGTTGGAACAAATTACTCTAATGCGCCCCCGTCTACGGATTAGTCGACATTTTTCACAAATTTTACGAACGGAAGCTCTTATTTTCATATTTTTCATTCCTTATCTTAATTCTGAATCTACTTCTTGGTAGAAAATAAGTTTCTTGCAATTTTGAATCTCGAATCGTATTGAATAAAAATCACCTAATCTTTTGAATCCTTGTTTCGGAGTCGATAAATTATACGTCCTCTGCTTGAATCATAACGACTTACTTCAATTTTGACTTTATCCCCGGGTAGTATCCGTATAAAACTACGCCGGATCTTTCCCGAAACATAACCTAGAATCAGATCCTCATTATCTAACCGAACCCGGAACATGCCATTGGGAAGCGATTCAGTAATGAAACCTTCATGAGTCCATTTTTGTTCTTTCATTCCAGGTAAAGCCTCCTTGAGGTATCAACTAATGGAGGAGAAACGATATTAGACAACTCACCCCCCTTTCTTTTTATATTTCTCAAATAGGAAGAGGTTTCGGATTTCATTTGGATATTAAATGGATTACCATATATAACATAAAATTTCTCCGCCGATTCCTTCTAGTCGAGCTTCCCGATCTGTCATTATACCCCGAGAAGTGGAAAGAATTACAATACCCATTCCACCTAAAATTCTAGGAATTCGTTGAGAGTTAGAATAGATTCGTAGACCGGGTCGGCTGATCCGTTTTAAATTTAAAAAATTTCTATAGGGTCTTTTCCTATTCCTGCTATGTCGCAGGGTTAAAACCAAAAAATTTTTGTTTTTTTCTCGATGTTTTCTGACGTTTTCGATAAAACCTTCTCGGAAAAGTATTTTAACAATATTTTCGGTAATATTAGTAGACGCTATGCGAACAACTCTTTTTCTATCCATATCAGCATTTCGTATAGAGGTTATTATCTCAGCAATAGTGTCTCTACCCATGATGAATTAAAACTTTTGTCGTCCCAAAATTGGATATAATTAACATGTTTTTCGTTTTTTTTTTATTGGTTTATGAATATAAATTTTTCAAGGTATATGCGCAAAACACAAGCTACAAATTAATCTAGTTCTTAATCTATTTCCCTTCAAATACCCCAAAAATTCAGATCTCTTTTTTTTTTTTTATTTTATAATACTTCGGGAGCTAATGAAACTATTTTAGTAAAATTTAATTGTCTCAATTCGCGGGGGATTGCCCCAAAAATGCGAGTTCCTTTTGGATTTCCTTCTTGATCAATCACAACTGCAGCATTGTCATCATATCGTATTATCATACCGCTGTCACGTTTAAGTTCTTTACAGGTACGAACAATTACAGCTCTGACTACTTCTGATTTTTCTAGGGGCATATTTGGTACGGCTTCTTTGATCACAGCAACAATAATGTCACCAATATGAGCATATCGGCGATTACTAGCTCCTATGATTCGAATACACATCAATTTTCGAGCCCCGCTGTTATCCGCTACATTTAAATAGGTCTGAGGTTGAATCATATAAATTTTTGAATCTATTCTTCCAATGCAAAGGATGAAGAAAATAAAAGAAATATTGTTTGTCTAAGTCTAAAAAAGAAATAGGCGATTTTGTTTCATCCCCAAGACTCATTTCTCTACGTTCTACATTTTTATCCCGAAATAATAAATTGAGTTCGTATAGGCATTTTGGATGCTGCTATTAAAATAGCCCTTTTAGCTATATTTTCGGTTACTCCACCCATTTCATATAGTATTCGCCCCGGTTTAACAACAGCTACCCAATATTCAGGGGATCCTTTCCCCGAACCCATACGTGTTTCAGCAGGTCTTACTGTAACTGGTTTGTCTGGAAAGAGACGGACCCATATTTTTCCACCACGGCGTGCATTTCGTGTCATTGCCCGGCGTCCTGCTTCGATTTGTCTCGATGTGATCCAAGCGGGTTCAAGTGCTTGAAGAGCATATTTACCGAAACAAATATGATTCCCTCGATAAGATATTCCCTTCATTCTTCCTCTGTGTTGTTTACGGAATCTAGTTCTTTTGGGGTTATAGTTGATGGTTGTTTCGGAATTCCATCTCTACTACAGAGCTGGACGTGAGAGTTTCTTCTCATCCAGCTCCTCGCGAATAAAAGGATTCCAAATTGAATTCAAATTAATTTGAATAGCTATTAGAACATTTTTATTTTATAAAAAATTTTATTTTTTTCTAACGTCCTAATAAATCTTTATTGTCTTTTATCCGAGTTTACCAATTCAAAAAAAAAGAAGGTTTTCGCGGGCGAATATTTACTCTTGCAATCTCTATTTCAGTCCTAGCACTTGTTCGTCACTTTTCAAAATAGATGAATTTATTTCCGGTTTATTTCGCCATCCTAAGTAGTGAATCATTAAGATTCGTTTATTTAATAAAATCTTGTGCATTCACAGGTTCCTTCGTTTCCACCACTTCGTACTAAATGATTAGGTCAGAATTCTACAATGGAGCTCATAATCCAATTTATTCTTGAGTCAACCTTCTTAGTCTTTATTGACTCAAAGCTCTTGAGTTTTTTCTTTTCTTCTATAAGAAATTCATATTTCATTATGTATGAATCAATTAGTATTGATGCTTTATTACACTGTCTTTTATGAGATGACTCATAGACCTTCCATATTGGAATTCTATATCATTGATATTCTTTTTCTCTCTTTCTCTCATCCTTCCATTTATCCACACCTTTCTTCTATAATTTTGCTTTAAAAAAGTGAAAGTTTAATTATTTCAGTTGCTACAAAGATATGACTGATTTAACATATCTTGACTGGTTCTTTAGATCCAGATAATATGAAGTGATGAATTGGTTTTCACACTATCGGGCCGGTCTTTTGGAACCCTAACCCTAAAAAAAAACCAACGAGTCACACACTAAGCATAGCAATTATATCAAAAGGTCAATTGAATTTTTATTCAACCCTATAGAATTCGTTTGATTGGTAGGAAAAAGAATGAATGAGTTTCCCCTTTTTCCTTCTATCGGTTGATAGAAGGAAAAAACGATGAAAGTTTTCTTATTCCTCTTCCTTGTCTATAAAAATCCAAATTTGGATGCCCAAGACCCCATAGATAGTTCGAATTGTATAGGAACAATAATCTATTTTCGCTCGAATGGTTTGTAGGGGAACCCTGCCTTCTCTGATCCATTCGACACGGGCAATTTCTTTTCCGTCGATACGCCCTGCAATTTGTACTTGAATTCCTTTTGTATCCGCTTGTTCAGTTAATTCAATAGCCTTTTTCATTGCTTTTCGAAATGAAACTCGATTCTTTAATTGTCCGGCTATAAATTCTGCAAGAATATTAGGGTTTCCATAAGGTTTTGAAATTCTTGTGATACCAATGTTAAGTTTTCGGTTCACATAATGAAATTTTTTTTGTAGATTCATCTGTAATTCTTCGACCCCTCGCGGTCTACTTTCTATTAATAACTTTGGGAATCCCATAAAGATTATGACCTGGATCAAATCGATTCTTTTTTGAATCTCTATATGCGAAATTCCCTCGGCTCCATAGGATATTCTCATATTCTTTTGAATATAATTTTGAATAAAGTCTCTTATTTTTTGATCTTCTTGTAGGTCCTCGGAATAATTTTTTGGTTTTGCAAACCAAAGGGAATGATGCTTTTGGGTTATACCAAGTCGGAAACCAAGTGGATTTATTTTTTGTCCCATACTACCTCACTATTATATACATCACGATCTACCCTACTTGTCTTTTTCCATCTAGGTTTTTTTAACGAATAGAAAGATATATCTTCATATATATCTAAAGATATATCTTTCACTACAATAGTTATATGACAGGTAGCTTTTTTTATCGCATAACTACGTCCTCGAGCACGAGGTTTTAATTTTTTCACGACAGTACCCTCGTTAACTTCAGCTTTAATAATTACTAAATTGTCTTCGGCGGAGCCCATAGTGTAACTAGCATTTGCTGCTGCAGAATAAACTAACTTGAAAATGGGATAACATGCTTTATAGGGCATGAGTTCTAGTATCATAAGGGTTTCCTCATAGGAACGTCCGCGAATTTGATCAATTACTCT